ATGCCAGGTGTTTTGCCCGTAGCTTCCGGTGGTATTCACGTTTGGCATATGCCTGCCTTGACCGAGATCTTTGGGGATGATTCTGTACTACAGTTCGGTGGAGGAACTTTAGGACACCCTTGGGGAAATGCACCTGGTGCAGTAGCCAATCGGGTAGCTTTAGAAGCGTGTGTACAAGCTCGTAATGAGGGACGTGATCTTGCTCGCGAAAGTACTCAAATTATCCGTGAAGCTTGTAAATGGAGCCCTGAGCTAGCCGCTGCTTGTGAAGTATGGAAGGAAATCAAATTTGAGTTCGAACCAGTAGATAAGCTAGATGTTAAAAAAAACTAAGTCAAAATAGAAATAAGCTAGATAAAGGTAAGCGCGCGCGATTCAGTAATTCCCGTTCGTTCCCCTAATTGCAATTTAACTCGGCCCAATCTTTTACTAAAAAAAAGGATTGAGCCGAATAAAGAATTAGTATCCTAATGCTATGTATTTGCATACATATATCATATTAATATGTACAAACCTGACCTATAGGTATAAGATCAAAATAGAAGATCGGGTCTAAGACTAAATAACTCAATACTTCTATTGTTTTTTGTCGGATCCATAATGAATCCTAGGGATCCCGGGGATTGGTGGATCATTTTCTATCCCCTTAGTTTCAGGTCGTAGATCAAGCCAAGGGAAGGGAAGGGTCACGACGGAATTGAATTCCTTCTACCACACTCTGTTGTATATTGTCCCTTTCGTTCCGTATTGCAAGAGAAACTTCTTATTTGATTCTACGAAATTATATGAAAACGAATTCTTCATACGAGGAAAGAAATATTTCTTTTTCGGTCATTGAGAACTTTTACACGACATGGGAGAAACCTCTCTTTCTTTTTAGAATGGATGAAAAAAAAAAGTGACATCATATCTATTGATACCCTGGATTTATACAAAAGTTCAATACTCACTCATTATTAGTTAATCATACTAATGATCGGATCCATATGCTTATTCCGATAGGAGATGAAAAAGTAACATGATTATTTGTCAAATGACTATTCATCTATTATATTTTTCAATAGGGGGCACAGGAAGGTTCCACGGAAAAATAGTGATTCAATTCGATGTTGTCTAATGGGGAGTTAGAACACCGGCGTGGGCTAAGTAAATCAATGGATAGTCTTGGTGCTCTTGGAAATACCTTTGGAAGTGAAGACCCCACCACTCTAAATGATACAATACAGATAAAAAAATTCCTTGTTAGAGTGATAGTGTCAGTTATAGTTTCAGTAATAGTGATTCTAAGTGGTCATGACAGTCACAGTTCTAGTATAACAACCGACGGTAATGACACCGATTTTCATAATCTAAGAGCAAGATAGAATAATTTTGATAAATACAGATTATAAAGAAGAAAAGAAGATAAGGACGCGAGAAAAAAAATAATAAAATGGATTATTATACATATTTGTATAGAAAGATGAATGGGTACACTTAATTTAGTTCTACATTCCTTGCACTTATTAAGTACTTATATTACTTATAATAGATATACTTATGATAAGATATCCTTATAACAGGGACAAATATTAAACCGAGGCACCTTTTTTATGACAGATCTCAACTTACCCTCTATTTTTGTGCCTTTAGTAGGCCTAGTCTTTCCGGCAATTGCAATGGCTTCTTTATTTCTTCATGTTCAAAAAAACAAGATTGTCTAAATCCGATGGATGGGACTTAATCTCATCAATTTTTTTCAACACCTCTGGACTTAGATCATAATCATAATACGGATATCCGTTTAGTGGAATACGGTATGACATGCAGCCCCTTCCGAAAAGAGCTGTTATGCATGTGGATACATAGTATCTGTATAAATGCATGTCTGTTCGAGTATAGTTGTTTAAAAAAGGATCGGCGATTATTTTAATTAAATAGAAAGTCAATGTGTCTAATCAATTTGATGACTTACCCCTAATGTTTCACATCAGAATAGTGCTAGTTGATGGGAGTTACTTCGGGAGCAATAAAATAAAGTAAAGTCAAATTCATTTGGGTTATTCTCTCAATTCCAATGGAATGCAACTGGATCTAGTATGAACTGGCGATCAGAACATATATGGATAGAATTTATAACGGGGTCTCGAAAAACAAGTAATTTTGGCTGGGCCTGTATCCTTTTTTTAGGTTCACTAGGATTCTTAGTGGTTGGAGCTTCCAGTTATCTTGGTAGGAATCTGATATCTGTATTCCCATCTCAGCAAATAGTTTTTTTTCCACAAGGGATCGTGATGTCTTTCTATGGGATTGCAGGACTGTTCATTAGCTCCTATTTGTGGTGCACTATTTCGTGGAATGTAGGTAGTGGTTATGATCGATTCGATAGAAAAGAAGGAATAGTGTGTATTTTTCGTTGGGGATTTCCTGGAATAAATCGTCGCATTTTCCTTCGATTCTTTATAAGAGATATCCAGTCTATTAGAATAGAAGTTAAAGAGGGTCTTTATTCTCGTCGTGTCCTTTATATGGAAATCAGAGGTCAGGGAGCGATTCCCTTGACTCGTACTGATGAGAATTTGACTCCACGAGAAATTGAACAAAAAGCAGCTGATTCAGCCTATTTCTTGCGTGTCCCAATTGAGGTATTTTGAAATGAACTTTCGTCACAATGAGGCAAGGAATTATTCATTTTTTTTTATCCTTTCTTTTTTCCTTGATGATCAAAAGATTTCATTTCTCATATTTTGTTTTGCCGCCTATTTCGGGTTTCATCATCAATATTTTTCAGAAATATTACCTCATTATTCCCGGGTTGTGATTAGCCAGCCAAACTTTTCAAAATAATTTATTGAGATTGATCCAAGGGGAGTTGAGCTCTTTCGTCTCAAAATACGAATAATGTTCATTACTTCACGCAGTTTTTCGGACATTCATCGAAAGGAACAAATGAAGATGCCAATTGGTTCGAATTCGCTGAGGTATCTGGGAACAGAACAATATTTACTTTTTTCTTCATTCGAAACGAACCCAGATTCCATTTCTATATTCCTTTTAGATCCGAGGACTAAAGAATTACACAAAATAGGGAATAGATCCATAGGTTCCATACCTTGTTATAGAACTGATGCTTCATAGAAATATCAGATAGAGTCGGCGAATGAAGCAGGTTAATTAACAATTCACACATGAAAAGTGCCAAAAAAGAAAGGATTTACTCCCCTCCCATATCTTGCATCTATAGTATTTTTGCCCTGGTGGGTCTCTCTCTCATTTAATAAGAGTCTGGAACCTTGGGTTACCAATTGGTGGAATACCAGACAATCTGAAACCTTTTTGAATGATATTCAAGAGAGGAACGTTCTAGAAAGATTCATCGAATTAGAAGAACTATTCCTGTTGGACGAAATGCTAAAGGAGAACCCGGAGACACGTATGAAAAATCTTCGTATAGGAATCCACAACGAAACGATCCAATTGGTCAAAACAGACAATGAGTATCATCTCCATACCATTTTGCATTTCTCGACAAATATAATCTGTTTCGCTATTCTAAGTGTTTATTCTATTCTGGGTAATGAAGAACTTGTCATTCTTAATTCTTGGGTTCAGGAATTTCTTTATAACTTAAGCGACACAATAAAAGCTTTTTCGATTCTTTTAGTTACTGATTTATGGATTGGATTCCATTCACCCCACGGTTGGGAACTAATGATTGGTTCGGTCTACAATGATTTTGGATTAGCTCATAACGAACAAATTATATCTGGGCTTGTTTCCACTTTTCCAGTTATTCTAGATACGATTGTGAAATATTGGATCTTCCATTATTTAAATCGTGTCTCTCCTTCACTTGTAGTGATTTATCATTCAATGAATGACTGAAGAACGGATCTCCTGATATTAATCAAGTCAGAATGTTTCTTCATACATAAGGATCTTACTTACTTTTTATACTTCTACCCTTCAAAGGATTCATCCTATATTCCAGTACAATAGCAGAATCGTGGATAGGAAACTAGACTAGCTACCTACCTAATTTATTGTAGAAATTCCGGGATCAATGATTGGACCATGCAAAATCGAAATACCTTTTCTTGGGTAAAGGAACAGATGACTCGATTCATTTCAGTATCGATCATGATATATGTAATAACTCGGACATCTATTGCAAATGCATATCCCATTTTTGCACAACAGGGTTATGAAAATCCACGAGAAGCAACTGGACGCATTGTATGTGCTAATTGCCATTTGGCGAATAAGCCCGTGGATATTGAAGTTCCACAAGCCGTGCTTCCTGATACTGTATTTGAAGCAGTTGTTAGAATCCCTTATGATAAGCAACTGAAACAAGTTCTTGCTAATGGTAAAAAGGGGTCTTTGAATGTAGGGGCTGTTCTTATTTTACCCGAGGGATTTGAATTAGCCCCCCCCGATCGTATTTCTCCAGAAATGAAAGAAAAGATGGGGAATCTGGCTTTTCAGAGTTATCGCCCTACTAAAAAAAATATTATTGTGATAGGTCCTGTTCCGGGTCAGAAATATAGTGAAATCGTCTTTCCTATTCTTTCCCCCGACCCTGCTACAAAGAAAGATGTTCACTTCTTAAAATATCCCATATATGTGGGCGGGAACAGGGGAAGGGGTCAGATTTATCCCGATGGGAGCAAGAGTAACAATACAGTCTATAATGCTACAGCCGCTGGTGTGGTAAGCAGAATCCTACGTAAGGAAAAGGGGGGTTATGAAATAACCATAGCTGATGCATCGGATGGACATCAAGTGGTTGATATTATACCTCCAGGACCAGAACTTCTTGTTTCGGAGGGTGAATCCATTAAGCTTGATCAACCATTAACGAGTAATCCCAATGTGGGCGGATTCGGGCAGGGCGATGCAGAAATAGTACTTCAAGATCCATTACGCGTCCAAGGTCTTTTGTTCTTCTTGGCATCTGTTATTTTGGCACAAATCTTTTTGGTTCTTAAAAAGAAACAGTTTGAAAAGGTTCAATTGTA